GCTATCGTAGCTTAACTAAAGCATAACACTGAAGATGTTAAGATGGGCCTTAAAACTGTTCCGAAAGCACAAAAGCTTGGTCCTGGCTTTTCTGTCATCTACGGCTAAATTTACACATGCAAGTATCCGCACCCCCGTGAGAATGCCCTCCAGTCCCCCTCCCCGAGGACAAGGAGCTGGTATCAGGCCCACTTTGCCGCCCACAACACCTTGCTCAGCCACACCCTCAAGGGAATTCAGCAGTGATAAACATTAAGCCATAAGTGAAAACTTGACTTAGTTACAGCCCCCAGGACCGGTAAAACTCGTGCCAGCCACCGCGGTTATACGAGAGGTCCAAGCTGACAGCCATCGGCGTAAAGAGTGGTTAAGTTAACCTTATACAACTAAAGTCGAACGCCCCCAAGACCGTTATACGTGCTCGGAGGTATGAAGTCCAACGACGAAAGTGGCTTTAAAATTCCTGACCCCACGAAAGCTGTGAAACAAACTGGGATTAGATACCCCACTATGCACAGCCCTAAACTTTGATAGTCTAACTACACTCACTATCCGCCCGGGTACTACGAGCTTTAGCTTAAAACCCAAAGGACTTGGCGGTGCTTAAGATCCACCTAGAGGAGCCTGTTCTATAACCGATAACCCCCGTTTAACCTCACCCTTTCTTGTTTAATCCGCCTATATACCGCCGTCGTCAGCTCACCCTGTGAAGGTCCCGTAGTAAGCTAGGTTGGCACGACCCAAAACGCCAGGTCGAGGTGTAGCGTATGAAAGAGGAAGAAATGGGCTACATTTCCTAAACAGGAAACACGGACAATAAACTAAAATATATATTAGAAGGAGGATTTAGCAGTAAATGAGAAACAGAGCGTCTCATTGAAATTGGCCCTAAAGCGCGCACACACCGCCCGTCACTCTCCCCAAAATAAAAACTTCTTATGCCTAATTTGCCATACAAATACAAGGGGAGGCAAGTCGTAACATGGTAAGTGTACCGGAAGGTGCACTTGGACAAACCAGAGCGTAGCTAAGACAGAAAAGCATCTCCCTTACACTGAGAAGTCGTCTGTGCAAATCAGACCGCTCTGACGCCCAGCAGCTAGCCTACTAACAAGACCAACATCTACTTATTAATAAACCCTAACACACTAAGACCAACAATCAAACCATTTTTCCCCCCAAGTATGGGCGACAGAAAAGGAACTTAAGAGCTACAGAAAAAGTACCGCAAGGGAACGCTGAAAGAGAAGTGAAAAAACTCAGTAAAGCTAAGAAAAGCAGAGATCTCATCTCGTACCTTTTGCATCATGATTTAACAAGTATAACCAAGCAAAAAGCATTTTAGTTTGGCCCCCCGAAACCAAGTGAGCTACTCCAAGACAACCTATAATTAGGGTAAACCCGTCTCTGTGGCAAAAGAGTGGGAAGAGCTTCGAGTAGAGGTGACAGACCAATCGAACTTGGTAATAGCTGGTTGCTTGAGAAATGAATAGAAGTTCTGCCTCTTACATTCTTACCTCAAATCTGGGCAATAACAGCCCTACTCCACAGGCAAATGAAGGCAAGAGAGTTAATCAAAGGGGGTACAGCCCCTTTGAGACAAGACACAACTTTTCCAGCAGGGTAAAGATCATAATCCTTAAGGTAACTATGTTTTGGTGGGCCTAAAAGCAGCCATCCCATTAGAAAGCGTTAAAGCTCTAGCATACTTTTTCCCTCGATCCCGATAATAAATCTTAACCCCCTAAATATATCAAGCCGTCCCATAAAAACATGGGAGCGATTATGCTAAAATGAGTAATCAGAGAACACCACTTCTCTCCTTGCACAAGTGTAAATCGGAGCGGACCCGCCACCGAAACTTAACGGCCCCAAACAACAGAGGGGACTGAATAACAAACAATAAACAAGAAAATTATTCAAAATCATACCGTTAACCCCACACTGGTGTACTCCAAAGGAAAGACCAAAAGGAAAAGAAGGAACTCGGCAAACACCCCCAAGCCTCGCCTGTTTACCAAAAACATCGCCTCTTGCTAATTACACATAAGAGGTCCCGCCTGCCCTGTGACCCCTGGTTCAACGGCCGCGGTATTTTGACCGTGCAAAGGTAGCGCAATCACTTGTCTCTTAAATGAGGACCTGTATGAATGGCATAACGAGGGCTTAACTGTCTCCTTTCCCCGGTCAATGAAATTGATCTTCCCGTGCAGAAGCGGGAATCCTAACATAAGACGAGAAGACCCTATGGAGCTTTAGACTTTAGGACAGATCATGTAAGCTACCTCCGTAAAATAGGTAATAACTATTGAACCCCTGTTCCCCTGTCTTCGGTTGGGGCGACCACGGGGAATAAAAAAACCCCCACGTGGACCAGGAGCACACACTCCTACAACCATGAGCCACAGCTCTAATGCACAAAACATTTGACCATTAGATCCGGCAAAGCCGATCAACGGACCAAGTTACCCTAGGGATAACAGCGCAATCCCCTTTAAGAGTCCATATCGACAAGGGGGTTTACGACCTCGATGTTGGATCAAGACATCCTAATGGTGCAGCCGCTATTAAGGGTTCGTTTGTTCAACGATTAAAGTCTTACGTGATCTGAGTTCAGACCGGAGTAATCCAGGTCAGTTTCTATCTATGCTACGTTCTTTTCTAGTACGAAAGGACCGAAAAGAGAAGGCCCATACTCCAAGTACGCCTTACCCCTGCCTAATGAAACTAACTAAAATAGTCAAAAGGGCGTTCCCCCTCGCTACAGAAAATAGCTTGCTAAGGTGGCAGAGCCCGGAAACTGCAAAAGATCTAAGTCCTTTCCACAGGGGTTCAAATCCCCTCCTTAACTATGATCTCCACTATTTTTTCAGTCCTCTTAAATCCTCTGGCTATTATTGTTTTTGTCCTCTTAGCCGTAGCGCTTCTAACCCTTGTTGAACGGAAAGTACTTGGCTATATACAGTCGCGAAAAGGCCCCAACGTTGTAGGCCCATATGGCGTGCTCCAGCCAATTACGGATGGGTTAAAGCTCTTCATAAAAGAGCCTATCCGCCCCTCAACCTCCTCCCCCTTCCTCTTCTTAGCAGCCCCTATCCTGGCCCTCACACTAGCCCTAACCTTGTGAATCCCCATGCCACTTCCCTACCCCACAGCAGACTTAAACCTGGGCATCCTCTTCATCCTTGCCTTATCCAGCTTTGCAGTCTACTCAATCTTAGGCTCAGGCTGAGCTTCAAATTCAAAATATGCCCTAATCGGGGCACTTCGGGCCGTCGCCCAAACAATTTCTTATGAAGTCAGCATGGGTTTAATTCTTCTAAACGCTATTATCTTCACCGGAGGCTTCACCCTTCAAACCTTTAGTGTAGCCCAAGAAAGTATCTGATTAATTTTACCCGCCTGGCCACTAGCCGTTATATGATATATTTCTACACTAGCAGAAACAAACCGAGCCCCTTTTGATCTTACCGAGGGCGAGTCCGAACTAGTTTCAGGCTTAAACGTTGAGTATGCCGGAGGCCCCTTCGCACTATTTTTCCTAGCAGAATACGCCAACATCCTCCTTATAAATACCCTTTCTGCCGTCCTATTTCTAGGCACATCCTTTCTTTCCACCTCTCCCCTACTCACCACATCTATCTTAATAACTAAAGCAACCTTCCTCTCTGTTGTTTTCTTATGAGTGCGAGCCTCTTACCCGCGATTCCGATATGACCAATTAATACATCTTATCTGAAAAAACTTTCTCCCGCTAACTTTGGCCCTGGTTATTTGACACCTGGCGCTCCCCATTGCATTTTCAGGGTTACCCCCTCAACTATAAGCCAGGAGCTGTGCCTGAAGCAAAGGGCCACTTTGATAGAGTGAATAATGAAGGTTAAATTCCTTCCAACTCCTTAGAAAAAGGGGTTCGAACCCTACCTGAAGAGATCAAAACTCTTAGTGCTTCCGCTACACCATTTCCTAGTAAAGTCAGCTAATATAAGCTTTTGGGCCCATACCCCAAACATGTCGGTTAAACTCCTTCCTTTACTAATGAATCCTTACATTTTAACAGTCCTGCTGCTCGGCCTAGGCCTTGGGACTACAATTACATTCGCAAGCTCTCATTGATTGCTTGCTTGAATAGGCCTTGAGATTAATACCCTTGCCATTATTCCCCTGATAACACAACACCACCACCCTCGAGCAGCTGAAGCCACCACCAAGTATTTTCTTACACAAGCTACCGCAGCAGCCATACTGCTATTTGCTAGTACTATCAATGCATGACTTTCCGGACAATGAGAAATTCAGCAAATGTCTCACCCCCTCCCCATTGCCATAGTCACCATTGCTCTAGCCCTTAAGATTGGTCTAGCCCCCTTCCACGCATGATTGCCAGAAGTCCTACAAGGGTTAGACCTGACCACCGGACTGATCTTATCCACATGACAAAAACTTGCACCGTTCGCACTTCTCCTACAACTTCAGCCAATTAACCCTGCAATACTTACTGTCTTAGGGCTCCTTTCAACCCTCGTCGGCGGATGGGGCGGCCTAAACCAAACACAACTGCGAAAGGTCCTTGCCTATTCATCCATTGCCCACCTTGGCTGAATAATCCTTGTGCTTCAAACCGCCCCCTCCCTAACACTACTAACGTTACTGACATACTTTGTTATAACCTTCTCAACATTCCTAATTTTCAAGCTCAACAAAGCAACAACCATTAATACTCTCGCAGCCTCTTGAACAAAAGCCCCCGCTCTCATGTCCCTAGCCCCCCTCATCTTCCTCTCTCTCGGAGGCCTTCCTCCCCTGACAGGCTTCATGCCTAAGTGACTTATTCTCCAAGAACTGACCAACCATGGCCTAGCACCAACAGCCACCCTCGCAGCGCTTACTGCCCTCCTCAGCCTTTACTTCTACCTTCGCCTCTCTTACGCTATAACCCTTACAGCCTCTCCCAATAACCTCATCGGAACGGCCCCTTGGCGCTTCACCTCCATACAGTCTTCTCTCCCTCTCGCCATTGCCGCCTCCACAACAATACTCCTTCTCCCCCTTACCCCTTCAATTACAACCCTCCTCCCCACCTAGGGACTTAGGATAGTACCCAGACCAAGGGCCTTCAAAGCCCTAAGCGGGAGTGAAAATCTCCCAGTCCCTGATAAGACTTGCGGGATACTAACCCACATCTCCTGCATGCAAAACAGACACTTTAATTAAGCTAAAGCCTTTCTAGATAGGTAGGCCTCGATCCTACAACCTCTTAGTTAACAGCTAAGTGCTCAAGCCAGCGAGCTTCCATCTACTTCCCCGCCTACCTTTAAAAAGGCGGGGAAAGCCCTGGCAAGGATTTAGCTTGCTTCTTAAGATTTGCAATCTTACATGATAACACCCCAGGGCTTGGTAAGAAGAGGGCTCAAACCTCTGTATATGGGGCTACAATCCACCGCTTACTCAGCCATCTTACCCTTACCTGTGGCAATCACACGTTGATTTTTCTCAACCAACCATAAAGACATCGGCACCCTCTATCTAATCTTCGGTGCCTGAGCAGGTATAGTAGGGACCGCCCTAAGCCTGCTTATCCGGGCAGAACTAAGCCAGCCTGGCGCTCTCCTAGGGGACGACCAGATTTATAATGTAATCGTTACAGCACACGCTTTCGTAATAATTTTCTTTATAGTAATGCCAATTATGATTGGAGGGTTTGGAAACTGACTAATCCCCCTAATGATCGGCGCCCCCGATATGGCCTTCCCTCGAATAAATAACATAAGCTTTTGACTCCTACCTCCTTCGTTCCTTCTTCTCTTAGCGTCTTCTGGCGTAGAAGCAGGGGCCGGAACTGGATGAACCGTCTATCCTCCTCTAGCCAGCAACCTAGCACATGCCGGAGCATCAGTTGACCTTACAATTTTCTCCCTTCACCTGGCAGGTGTCTCCTCAATTTTAGGTGCTATTAACTTCATTACTACTATTATTAACATGAAACCTCCCGCAATTTCCCAGTACCAAACCCCACTCTTCGTATGGGCTGTTCTTATTACTGCCGTTCTCCTGCTTCTATCCCTGCCAGTTCTCGCTGCCGGAATTACCATGCTTTTAACAGATCGAAACTTAAACACTTCTTTCTTCGACCCAGCAGGAGGAGGGGATCCTATTCTATACCAGCACCTATTCTGATTCTTTGGCACCCCAGAAGTATACATTCTTATTCTCCCCGGGTTTGGCATGATCTCCCACATCGTTGCATATTATGCGGGTAAAAAAGAACCTTTCGGCTATATGGGCATGGTTTGAGCCATGATGGCGATCGGCCTCTTAGGTTTTATTGTCTGAGCACATCACATGTTTACAGTTGGTATGGATGTAGACACTCGTGCCTACTTTACATCCGCCACAATAATCATTGCCATCCCAACAGGTGTAAAAGTCTTCAGCTGACTGGCAACCCTTCATGGAGGGTCCCTAAAATGAGAAACACCTCTTCTCTGAGCCCTTGGATTCATCTTCTTATTTACAGTAGGGGGTCTTACAGGTATCGTCCTGGCTAATTCTTCTTTAGACATCGTGCTCCACGACACATACTATGTAGTAGCCCACTTCCACTACGTCCTCTCTATGGGCGCAGTCTTTGCCATTATGGGAGGCTTCGTTCACTGATTCCCCCTATTCTCCGGCTACACTCTTCATGAAACATGAACAAAAATCCACTTCGGAGTAATATTCGTAGGGGTTAATTTAACCTTCTTCCCACAGCATTTCCTAGGTCTAGCTGGCATGCCTCGACGGTATTCTGACTATCCAGACGCCTATACCCTCTGAAACACTGTTTCCTCTATGGGCTCCCTAATCTCCCTAGTAGCAGTAATTATATTCCTGTATATTATCTGAGAAGCCTTCGCCGCCAAACGAGAAGTACTATCCGTAGAACTCACCGCCACAAACGTAGAGTGACTACACGGATGTCCTCCCCCTTATCACACCTTTGAAGAACCTGCATTCGTGCTAATTCAACAAACCTGACCAGACCAAAAAGCACCCTCAGCTGATGCTTTAAACACCCACTAACGAGAAAGGGAGGAGTTGAACCCCCATAAATTGGTTTCAAGCCAATGACATAACCGCTCTGCCACTTTCTTTATAAGACGCTAGTAAAATTGGCTAATTACACTACTTTGTCAGGGTAGAGTTGTGGGTTAAACTCCCGCGCGTCTTAAACAATGGCATACCCTTCCCAACTAGGATTCCAAGACGCAGCTTCCCCCCTCATAGAGGAACTTCTTCACTTCCACGATCACGCCCTAATAATTCTTCTCCTTATTAGCATTCTTGTACTTTATATTATCATCGCTATGGTATCCACCGAATTAACAAATAGTCTTATTTTAGACTCCCAGGAAATTGAAATCATCTGAACCGTCCTGCCAGCTCTAATCTTAATCCTCATCGCCCTCCCATCACTTCGAATTCTTTACCTTATAGACGAGATTAATGATCCACACCTAACCATCAAAGCTGTAGGCCACCAATGGTATTGAAGCTACGAATATACGGACTACGAAGACCTTGGGTTTGACTCCTACATGATCCCCACACAGGACTTAACCCCCGGCCAATTCCGTTTACTTGAGACAGACCACCGAATAGTAATTCCCGTTGAATCCCCTATCCGCATTCTAGTTTCTGCCGAAGACGTTCTCCACTCTTGAGCAGTGCCATCCCTGGGCGTAAAAATAGACGCAGTCCCAGGCCGCCTGAACCAAGTGGCCTTCGTCACATCTCGGCCCGGAGTATTCTACGGACAGTGCTCTGAAATTTGTGGCGCGAATCACAGTTTCATGCCAATTGTAGTAGAAGCAGTCCCATTGGCACACTTCGAAAACTGATCATCACTAATACTTGAAGACGCTTCGCTAAGAAGCTAAACAGGGTACAGCGTTAGCCTTTTAAGCTAAAGATTGGTGACTCCCAACCACCCCTAGCGAAATGCCACAACTCAATCCCGCTCCTTGGTTCCTCATCCTTGTGTTCTCTTGATTCGTATTCCTTACCATTATCCCCCCTAAAATCCTAGCCCACACCCTCCCTAACGTGCCCGCCTCTCAAAGCACAGAAAAACCTAAAACTGAAACCTGATCCTGACCATGACACTAAGCTTCTTTGATCAATTTATAAGCCCCGTTTTCCTAGGCATCCCCCTAATTGCCTTAGCACTAGCCTTGCCCTGAGCACTCTTCCCCAAACCAACAGTCCGATGACTTAATTGCCGTTTACTTACCCTACAAAGCTGGTTTATCAATAATTTTACACAACAAATCTTTCAGCCCTTAAACGTAGGCGGCCATAAATGAGCCCTCCTCCTAGCTTCTCTAATAGTATTCTTAATTACACTAAACCTACTAGGCCTTCTCCCATATACTTTCACCCCTACCACACAATTATCCCTTAATTTAGCATTCGCTGTCCCCCTGTGACTTGCCACGATTATTATTGGAATGCGAAACCAACCTACACATGCTTTAGGCCACCTCCTTCCAGAAGGCACCCCCACCCTTTTAATCCCGGTACTTATTATTATCGAAACAATTAGTTTATTCATTCGGCCCCTTGCCCTAGGCGTCCGACTCACTGCCAACCTCACAGCAGGTCATCTCTTAATTCAACTCACCTCGACTGCCACATTTGTTCTTCTGCCCCTCATACCCCCCGTAGCTTCTCTAACAGCAATTCTTCTATTAGCCCTCTCATTACTAGAAGTAGCTGTCGCCATAATTCAAGCCTACGTATTTGTACTTCTCCTAAGTCTTTACCTACAAGAAAACATCTAATGGCCCATCAAGCACATGCATATCACATAGTAGACCCAAGCCCATGACCCCTGACAGGTGCAGTAGCTGCCCTGCTTATGACTTCAGGCTTAGCAATCTGATTCCATTACCACTCGACTACGCTCATAACTGTAGGTCTAATCCTACTTCTTCTAACCATGTACCAATGATGACGAGACATTATCCGAGAAGGGACCTTCCAAGGACACCACACCCCTCCCGTCCAAAAAGGCTTACGATACGGAATGATTCTCTTCATTACCTCAGAAGTATTGTTCTTCCTAGGCTTCTTCTGAGCTTTCTACCACTCAAGTTTAGCCCCTACACGTGAGCTAGGCGGCTGCTGACCCCCTACTGGGATTACCACTCTAAACCCATTTGAAGTCCCCTTACTAAATACAGCCGTTCTACTAGCCTCTGGTGTTACAGTTACCTGAGCCCACCACAGCATCATGGAGGGTGATCGTAAAGAGGCTATTCAATCACTAACCCTAACCATCCTCCTGGGCTTCTACTTCACTTTCCTCCAAGCCATAGAGTATTACGAAGCCCCCTTCACAATTGCTGACGGCGTTTACGGCTCTACTTTCTTCGTGGCTACGGGCTTCCATGGCCTTCACGTAATCATCGGCTCAACCTTCCTAGCCGTCTGCCTTCTCCGACAAGTACAGTACCACTTTACATCTGGCCACCACTTTGGATTCGAGGCAGCTGCCTGATACTGACACTTCGTAGATGTCGTCTGACTCTTCCTATACATCTCCATCTACTGATGAGGATCTTATCTTTCTAGTATTTAAAGCTAGTACAAGTGACTTCCAATCACCCGGTCTTGGTTAAAATCCAAGGAAAGATAATGAATCTAATTACCTCCATATTAACTATCGCTGTATTACTCTCTATCGTCCTGGCCATTGTCGCCTTTTGACTTCCACAAATAGGTCCTGACTATGAGAAACTCTCACCATACGAATGCGGATTTGATCCCGTGGGTACCGCTCGCCTACCTTTCTCCCTCCGATTTTTCCTCGTCGCTATTCTCTTCCTCCTCTTCGACCTAGAAATTGCCCTTCTGCTCCCACTCCCTTGAGGAAACCACCTCTCCTCCCCCTCAACAACATTTGCATGAGCATCTACTATTCTTGTCCTCCTAACCCTCGGCCTCATCTACGAATGACTTCAAGGTGGATTAGAGTGGGCTGAATAGGCAGTTAGTTTAAGAAAAACCTTTGATTTCGGCTCAAAAACTTGTGGTTAAATTCCATAATTGCCTGATGACTCCAATCCACTTTGCTTTCTCATCAGCCTTCCTTCTGGGGTTGGCAGGCCTAGCATTTAATCGAGCCCACCTCCTCTCCGCCCTCCTATGCTTAGAAGGCATGCTCCTATCCCTCTTTATTGCCCTCTCCGTATGAACCCTCCAACTCAACGCCATAAATTTCTCAATTGCCCCCATGGTCCTCTTAGCCTTCTCGGCCTGTGAAGCAAGTGCAGGCTTGGCCCTCCTAATCGCAACAGCCCGAACTCATGGCACTGATCGCCTAAAAAGCTTTAACTTATTACAATGCTAAAAATCCTCATCCCCACCATTGCCCTTGCTCTTACTGGCTGAACAGTGCCTATTAAACAACTCTGATCAACAACCCTCGCTTACAGCTCAATTATTGCATTAATCAGCTTAAGCTGACTAACCAACCCCCTAGAAACCGGCTGATCATTCCTCGGCCTCCACATAGCAACAGATCCCCTCTCAACGCCCCTGCTAGTACTCACCTGCTGACTCCTCCCTCTAATAATCCTTGCAAGCCAGAACCATATTTCCCCGGAGCCTGAAAACCGCCAACGAATATATATTACCCTACTTATCTCCCTCCAAATCTTCCTAATTATGGCCTTTGGCGCAACTGAAGTAATTATATTTTATGTTATGTTTGAAGCCACCCTCATTCCCACCCTTATTATTATCACACGCTGAGGGAACCAACTAGAACGTCTCAACGCTGGGACCTACTTTTTATTTTATACCCTGGCAGGATCTCTCCCCCTATTAGTGTCCTTACTCCTCCTTCAAAGCAATACAGGAACTCTTTCACTCCTTACCCTTCAATTCAACCCCGCCATGCCCCTAATTACGTATGCAGATAAGCTATGATGAGCGGGCTGCTTAATCGCATTCCTGGTTAAAATACCCCTTTATGGTGCCCACTTATGATTACCCAAAGCCCACGTTGAAGCCCCTATCGCAGGCTCCATAATTCTTGCTGCCGTCTTACTAAAACTGGGGGGCTACGGCATAATACGAATGATGATTATACTAGAGCCCCTTACCAAAGAACTTAGCTACCCCTTCATCATCTTTGCTCTTTGAGGCATCATCATAACAGGCTCAATTTGCCTCCGCCAAACAGACTTAAAACGATTAATCGCTTACTCATCAGTCAGTCATATGGGCCTTGTCGCAGCAGGAATCTTAATCCAAACCCCTTGAGGATTTTCAGGGGCCCTGATTCTCATAATTGCACATGGCCTGACTTCCTCCGCCTTATTCTGTCTCGCTAACACCAATTACGAACGCACTCACAGCCGTACACTACTCTTAGCACGAGGCCTACAAATAATCCTCCCCCTTATGGCCGCCTGATGGTTTATTGCAAGCCTTGCAAACCTTGCTCTCCCCCCTCTCCCTAACTTAATGGGAGAGCTAGTAATCATTGTCTCTCTTTTTAACTGATCATGATGAACCATTGCTCTCACAGGAGCTGGCACCCTGATTACAGCCGCCTATTCACTGTTCGTATTCCTAACGACACAACGAGGTCCCCTCCCCCAATCCATTATTGCCCTCGCCCCCTCTCACTCCCGAGAACACCTCCTTATAGCCTTACATCTCCTTCCCCTCCTCCTCCTTATTCTCAAGCCAGAATTAATCTTGGGTTGGACTGCCTGTGGATATAGTTTAAATAAGACATTAGATTGTGATTCTAAAAATAGGGGTTAAAGCCCCCTTATCTACCCGAGAGAGGCTCGAAGCAACGAAAACTGCTAATTTTCGCGACCTTGGTTAGACCCCAGGGCTCACTCGTAGCTACTAAAGGATAATAGTTCATCCATTGGTCTTAGGAACCAAAAACTCTTGGTGCAACTCCAAGTAGTAGCTATTATGACTTCAACCCCCCTTCTTGTAGCATCCAGCATAATCACCGTCTTCCTAATCCTAATTGCCCCCCTACTTACACTCTTTATCTTCCCCACCCGCTCCGCCGACTGACCCTTAAAAAAAGCTAAAGCAGCAGTACAGTTAGCCTTCTTTATTAGCCTCCTCCCCCTGTTCCTTTTTCTCCGAGAAGGGGCCGAAATCATTACTACCAACTGAAACTGAATAAACATTTTAACTTTCGACATCAACATTAGCCTAAAATTTGACCTTTATTCTCTTATCTTTACACCAGTCGCTTTGTATGTAACCTGGGCCATCCTAGAATTTGCCTCTTGATATATACATGCGGACCCCAACATCAACCGATTCTTTGACTACCTCCTAGTGTTTTTAATTGCCATAATCATCCTGGTAACAGCTAATAATCTCTTTCAACTCTTCATCGGATGGGAGGGCGTAGGGATCATATCTTTCCTCCTCATCGGCTGATGACATGGACGATCAGATGCAAACACAGCCGCCCTCCAAGCAGTCGTCTACAACCGAGTGGGTGATGTCGGCTTAATTTTTTCAATGGCATGAATTGCGATGACTCTCAACTCCTGAGAACTCCAACAAATTTTTACAACTGCCAAAGACCTTGACCTCACTTACCCCCTCCTAGGCCTAGTCCTAGCTGCTACTGGCAAATCAGCACAATTTGGACTTCACCCCTGACTTCCTGCCGCCATGGAAGGCCCTACACCAGTCTCTGCCCTACTCCACTCCAGTACAATGGTTGTCGCAGGCATTTTTCTTCTTGTCCGAATAAGCCCCTTATTGGAACAAAACCCAACAGTACTGACCATTTGCCTATGCCTGGGAGCCCTCACCACACTATTCACTGCAACGTGCGCCCTCACCCAAAATGATATCAAGAAAATCGTTGCTTTTTCAACATCAAGTCAATTAGGCCTAATAATAGTTACAATTGGCCTCAACCAACCCCAACTAGCCTTCCTCCACATCTGCACTCACGCCTTCTTTAAAGCAATACTCTTCATTTGCTCCGGGGCAATCATCCACAGCCTAAATGACGAACAAGACATCCGAAAAATGGGAGGAATACATCACTTAACCCCCGTAACATCATCGTGCTTAATTATTGGCAGTCTTGCCCTAACAGGCACTCCCTTCTTAACTGGCTTTTACTCCAAAGATGCCATCATCGAAGCATTAAACACCTCCCACCTAAACGCCTGAGCCCTTGCCCTGACCCTCCTGGCTACCTCTTTCACAGCTATCTACAGCCTTCGAGTCGTCTACTTCGTCTCCCTCGGCCACCCACGATTTAACACTCTCTCCCCCATTAACGAGAACGACCCCGCACTGATCAACCCCCTAAAACGACTAGCCCTAGGCAGCATCGTGGCAGGCCTACTAATTACCTCAAACATCACCCCTATAAAAACACCCATTATGTCGATGCCCCCCTTATTAAAACTAGCCGCATTAATTGTGACAATTCTGGGACTCCTTGTCGCCCTACAACTTGCATCTTCAACTTCGAAGCAACTTAAAATTACCCCTAACCTTCCAACACACCACTTCTCCGTGATACTAGCCTTCTTCCCCACAGTGATTCACCGCCTCCTTCCTAAAATTAATCTCTTCTTTGCTCAAACCATCTCCAGTCAAATTATTGACCAAACCTGACTAGAAGACGCTGGCCCTAAATCCATTGCATCCGCCAATCGCCGTATAGTTGACTCTACTAATAACCTGCAACGAGGCCTGATCAAGACCTACTTGAAACTCCTTTTCCTAACCCTTGCCCTCACCCTCCTATTTATCCTATACTCCTCTTACTAAACAGCTCGAAGGGTCCCTCGACTCAAGCCCCGAGTGAGTTCTAGCACCACAAATAAAGTTAATAACAACACTCAACCCCCAACAATTAGTACCCCTCCCCCCATTGAGTATAATAGAGCAACTCCTCCCATATCTCCCCGAATGGCTGCCATTTCACTCAGCTCCTCCCCCGTAAACCAAGCACCTCAGTATCATTCGCCACAAAACAAGAACACCGCTAAAAGCACCCCTCCTATGTAGGCTAACACCAACCCCAATACAGGCCAACTCCCCCAGCTCTCAGGGTAGGGCTCTGCAGCAAGAGCTGCCGAATAAGCAAAAACAACTAATATGCCTCCCAAATAAATTAAAGCCAACACCAGGGACAAAAAAGATCCCCCGCACCCCACCAAAACACTACATCCTATACCAGCTACAACTACCAAACCCAGAGCAGCAAAATATGGAGACGGATTAGAAGCAACCGCTGCTAACCCAAGAACTAACCCAAATAAAAATACAGCTATAATGAGTATCATAATTCCTACCAAGACTTTAACTAGGACTAATGGCTTGAAAAACCACCGTTGTCATTCAACTATAAGAACCCTAATGATCAACATCCGAAAAACCCACCCACTCCTTAAAATCGCAAACGACGCATTAGTCGACCTCCCAGCCCCAGCAAACATTTCCGCATGATGAAACTTTGGGTCCCTGCTTGGGCTCTGCCTAATTGCCCAAATTGTCACAGGCCTCTTTCTTGCCATACACTACACCCCTGATACCGCATCCGCTTTTTCCTCCGTTGCCCATATTTGCCGAGATGTAAACTACGGCTGATTAATCCGCAATATACATGCAAATGGCGCATCTTTCTTCTTCATCTGTATTTACCTCCACATTGGACGAGGCCTTTATTACGGCTCATACCTCTACAAAGAAACATGAAACATCGGAGTTGTCCTTCTACTTCTAGTTATAATAACCGCATTCGTAGGCTACGTCCTTCCCTGAGGCCAAATGTCTTTCTGAGGTGCTACCGTTATTACAAACCTCCTCTCCGCCGTCCCTTACATTGGTGACACCCTTGTCCAATGAATCTGAGGGGGCTTCTCAGTAGACAACGCCACCCTAACACGATTCTTCGCATTCCATTTCCTTCTCCCCTTCGTCATCCTAGCGATGACCCTAGTGCACCTCATCTTCCTTCACGAAACAGGCTCAAATAATCCCCTCGGCCTAAACTCAGATGCAGAAAAAATCTCCTTCCACCCCTATTTTACATATAAAGACCTCTTAGGATTCGCCATCCTCCTAACTGCGCTCGCATCTCTCGCGCTCTTCGCCCCCAACCTCTTAGGTGACCCCGACAACTTCACTCCAGCTAACCCCATAGTAACCCCACCCCACATTAAGCCTGAGTGATACTTCCTCTTCGCATATGCCATTCTCCGCTCAATTCCAAACAAACTAGGAGGTGTCTTAGCACTCCTCTGCTCAATCCTTGTACTAATAGTTGTCCCCATCCTACACACATCCAAACACCGAAGCCTCACATTCCGCCCTCTAACTCAGTTCCTCTTCTGGGTCCTTGTCGCGGACGTTGTTATTCTTACCTGAATTGGAGGCATACCCGTAGAAGATCCTTATATCATTATCGGACAAGTTGCATCCCTGTTATATTTTTCACTCTTCTTAATCCTAATACCAGCAGCAAGTTGACTTGAAAATAAACTCCTCTTTTCATAATGTATTAGTAGCTCAGCGCCAGAGCACCGGTTTTGTAACCCGGAAGTCGAAGGTTAAATTCCTTCCTACTACTTTCAAAGCATCTTGCCGAGCTCTGCCAACATCCCCCTTCAAAGAGAGAAGACTTCAACTCCTATCTATAGCTCCCAAAGCTAAAATTTTATAATTAAACTACTCTTTGTCAGGCAGGCATTTTTATGTGCAATTGTAATCAATGTGTTTTAGTACATATATGTATAATCACCATAAATTGATATTAAACTAAGAACAAAGACATTCCACAAAGAAGACCACGAAAAGTACTTGATTAATATTAATGTCACTGCTCGAGCACTGACGAACTTGTATATCCCAACATGGCTCTAAAATATTCCAAATATATACCAAGACTCAACATTTCTGAATTAAACTTATTGAGCCCAATAAGAACCGATCATCAGTTGATTCTAGTAATAACTCTTATTGAAGGTGAGGGACAAAAATCGTGGGGGTCGCACAACTTGAATTATTCCTGGCATTTGGTTCCTACTTCAGGGCCATTACTTGTAATTACCTCTATCTTTCATTGACGCTTGCATAAGTTAATGCTTTTAATACATAATCTCCTTTACCCAACATGCCGGGCGTTCTTTCCAGAGTGTTTGGGGTTCTCTCTTTTTTTTTTTCCTTTCACTTGGCATTTCAGAGTGCAGCGCTAAGGCAATCAAGATTAGGTCGGACATTTCCTTGAATTCCAGAGGACATGTGCTGTAATGATTTTAGACTTCTTAAGAAGAATCGCATAACTGATATCATGAGCATAACTAAGTTTTGTCCACCCCCGGATTACTAAGAGCCCCCCTTTTCTCATAAACTGCAGGACTAAAATTAAGTTTTTTGAGGGAAACCCCCCCCTACCCCCCCACACTCCTAAAGTTTATGCCACCCTGTAAACCCCCCCGGAAACAGGGAATAAACCTTAGAAGCTAATATCGTACTATACATCTCACGGAAAAATCCTATAAAAGAGACTAATAAGTAAAACCTTGCGGCGCTGAAAAATTTGTTATGCTGTTGTCAACCACAGTAGCTGTATGCGACACAAATAAAATATGATACTCAATACTATCATTTATTATAATAGATGTATGACCACAAAGAAGAACCATAAGTACTGTCTAACCCGTACTAACATAAAACCCCGCAAGGTAAATGTCCTGCAACAGGTGTCATCTAAGCTATTATTACGCTCAACATTACCTTTATTATAATAAGTAAATAATTATATAAAT